AGACGATTTCCAATTTATTCTTCGGTAAATGGGTTGTGAAATGCTTTTTCTATTTCTAGACTGTCCAATATCTGTTTTACATCTTCTATGCGAAAATATTCCATTTTCATAAGGTCTTCTTGACTCTTATTCAAAAGGTCAAATAATGTATGTATATTGTACCTTTTGAGGCAATTATAGGTCCTGGGAGGCAATTCTAATTGGTCAATAAAAATGGATTTCAATGCTATTTCTTTTTTCGTTTTCCTTAGCTTAGCCAACCTATCATGAAAAGTCAAAAAGGGTAAAGTAACCTTGTACTGGTTGTTCTCTAAATGTAAGTTTTCTTCTTCTGCATGTAGAAAAGGAATAAATAAATCAATTAAATTCCGGGAGGCTTCATGAAGTGCTTCTTTAGGAGTTAAACTTCCGTTTGTCCATATTTCGAGAAAAAGTATCTCTTGTTTTTCATTTCCATTCCCATAAGAATGAATACTATGATTCGCATTTCGAACAGGCATGAATACAGCATCTATAGGATAACTTCCATCTTGAAATTTTTTTGGTGTTTTTATATGATATCCGCGATTCCTCTCGATTTGTAATCCAATACACAAATGAATGGGTTCCGTTAGATTAGCTATATACTGTGTGTTATCAACGATTTCCACAGAAGTTGGTAAGATGATGTCTTGAGCAGTTACACATCCAGGACCCTTGACACAAATAGACGCATTGCGAGTTCCATATAGATTACTTCTCAATACAATTTCTTTCAAATTCATTAAAATTTGATGTACTGATTCTTGAATACCTACTATGGTAGAATATTCATGTGGTATTTTTTCAAATTTTGCACGGGTGATACATGTTCCTTCTATTTCACCAAGCAAAGCTCTTCGCATCGCAATGCCTATTGTATCGGCTTGCCCTTTCATAAGGGGAGATAGAATAAAGCGTCCATAATAAAGACGCTTACTGTCTGCTCTTGATTCAACACACTTCCACTGTAGTGTCCGAGTAGATACTCTTACTTTCTCTCGAACCATAATAATATTATTTGATCAGATCATTGAATCGTTTATTTCTCTTGAAATCTCTTTCATTTTTATTTCTATACACGTCTTTTTTTAGGAGGTCTACAGCCATTATGTGGCATAGGGGTTACATCACGTACGAAACTTAATAGTATACCACTTCTACGAATAGCTCTTAATGCTGCATCTCTTCCGAGACCAGGACCTTTTATCATGACTTCTGCTCGTTGCATACCTTGATCTACTACTGTCCGAATAGCATTTCCTGCTGCGGTTTGAGCAGCAAATGGTGTCCCCCTTCTTGTACCATTGAATCCACAAGTACCGGCGGAGGACCAAGAAATTACCCGACCCCGTACATCTGTAACAGTCACAATGGTATTGTTGAAACTTGCTTGAACATGAATAACTCCCTTTGGTATTCTACGTGTATTTTTACGTGAACCACTACGGGTATTCCTACGTGAACCAGTTCTTGGTATAGATTTTGCCATACTTTATCATCTCATAAATAAGAATTCGAGATATATGGATATATCCATTTCATGTCAAAACAGATCCTATTTTTTTCATTGGGTCCTTTACGTTAGAGAGCCCCTTTTCAAAAGATTATCCTTGTCTTTGTTTATGTCTCGGATTAGAACAAATTACTATAATTCGTCCTCTTCTACGGATCAGTCGACATTTTTCACAAATTTTACGAACGGAGGCCCTTATTTTCATAGTTGTCGTTCCTTAACTTAATTCTGACTCTATTTATTGGAAGAAAATAAGTTTCTTGAAATGTTGAACCTCAAATTGTATCCCCATCAAGGGAATGCTGAAGTTGAAAAAACAACTTAATCATTCGAATCCTTGTTGTGGCATCTATAAATTATACGCCCTCTGCTTGAATCATAACGACTTACTTCAATTTTGCCCCTCTCCCCCCATAGTATACGTGTAAAACTCCGTCGGATCCTTCATGAAACATAACCTAGAATTAGATCTTCATTATCGAAAAACCCTGAGCATACATACCATTGAGAAGGAGAAGTGATTCATTAATGAAACCTTACTGAATCCATTTTTTTGTTCTTTCATTCTAGGTAAAAGCCCTAGAAGTATCACCTAATGTAGTAGGAATGATATCAACTAACCCACCCTTTTTTCTTTTGACAAATAGGAAATTCCGGATCCAATTCGGATATCAGAACAGAAAGATTACCATATATAACACAAAATTTCTCCGCCGATTCCTTCTAGTCGAGCCTCTCGGTCTGTCATTATACCTCGAGAAGTAGAAAGAATTACAATCCCCATCCCGCCTAAAATTCTAGGAATTCGTTGATAGTTCGAATAGATTCGTAGGCCAGGCCTACTGATACGTTTTAAATTTAAAATAGTTCGATAGGGTCCTTTCCTATTCCTTCTATGTCGTAGGGTTAAAACCAAAAAATATTTGTTGTTTTCCTGATGCTTCCTCACGTTTTTGATAAAACCTTCTCTTAAAAGTATTTTAACAATGTTTTCCGTGATGTTAGTGGATGCTATTTGAATCGTCTCTTTTCTATTCATGTCAGCATTTCGTATAGAGGTTATTATGTCAGCAATAGTGTCCCTACCCATGATAAACTAAAATTTTGGTTGCCTCCCATTTTTGATATAATCAACATGCTATTTTTTATTTATTTTTTAATTTTTATATTTTTTTTATTAAATAAAGGGATATGCGTCCGATACAACCTAATCCACTAATTACTTTATTTCATCCAAATACTATGTATAATATAACTATATTACGTATGATCTCATCTTATAATACTTCAGGTGCTAATGAAACTATTTTAGTGAAATTTAACTGTCTCAATTCTCGGGCAATCGCACCAAAAACTCGAGTTCCTTTTGGATTTCCTTCTTGATCAATCACAACTGCAGCATTATCATCATATCGTATTATCATACCGTTGTCACGTTTAAGTTCTTTACAAGTACGTACAATTACAGCTCTGATCACCTCTGATCTTTCTAGAGGTGTGTTTGGTAATGCTTCCTTGATCACAGCAACAATAATGTCACCGATATGAGCATATCGGCGATTACTAGCTCCTATGATTCTAATACACATTAATTCTCGGGCCCCGCTGTTATCCGCTACATTCAAATGGCTTTGAGGTTGAATCATATCATTTTTGAATCTGTTCTTTCAATGTTAATGCAAAGGACGAAGTAAAAAAAAAAAGAAATATTGTTTGTCAAAAAGAAACCTGCAATTTTTTTTATCCCCAAGACTTCTTTTCTTTGGTTCTACGTTCCTATCCCGAAATAATAAATTGAGTTCGTATAGGCATTTTGGACGCCGCTATTGAAATAGCCTTTCTGGCTATATTTTCTGCTACTCCGCCCATTTCATAAAGTATTCGACCTGGTTTAACGACAGCTACCCAATATTCGGGAGATCCTTTACCCGAACCCATACGTGTTTCCGTAGGTCTTACCGTAACTGGTTTGTCTGGAAATATACGTACCCATATTTTTCCACCACGGCGCACATTTCTTGTCATTGCTCGTCGCCCTGCTTCTATTTGTCTAGATGTGATCCAAGCGGGTTCAAGTGCCTGAAGAGCATATTTACCGAAACAAATACGATTACCTCGATAAGATATTCCTTTCATTCTTCCTCTATGTTGTTTTCGAAATCTGGTTCTTTTAGGGTTATAGTTGATGGTTCTTTCTCAATTCCATCTCTACTACAGAACCGGACATGAGAGTTTCTTCTCATCCGGCTCATCGCGAATGAAACGATTCGAATTTGAGAATTTTATGAAAATATACTGAATCATGGATTCTGAAAATATACTGAATCATGGATTCTTTGAGATTTCATCTAATCTATTAGAAATTTCTATATCTTGTTTGGATATATACTTAAACATGTATTTTTTTTCTAGATAATTATTTCTATTTCTAGATAATGAGATAATGTGGTTTTTTTCTAACGAATCTTTATTTTGTTTTGCCTTTGATCATATTATCATATTGGATCGAACAAGATTGAGTAATCTAATAAAAACCTTCGCGGGCGAATATTTACTCTTTCAATATCTATTTTAGTTGTAGGGTTAGCTCATGAATTCTCGGAATAAATGAATTGGTCCCTGGTTCGTTCCGCCATCCCACCTAATGAATTATTAGGATTCATTTTTCAATAGAATCTTACGTATTCATAGGTTCCATCGTTCCCGTCGCTTCGCAATTAATGGTTAGGTTTGAATTCTACAATGGAGCCCCTCAAGAAATTTGTTCTTGAGTCAATCTTTTTAGTCTTTATTGGCTCGAGGCTCTGGATTTTTTTCTATGAATAGATTCATATACTTATTTATGGATGAATCAGTATTGATGCTTTATTACACTGCCTTTTATGAGATGACTCATAAACCTTACATATATTGGAATCCTATATCATTGATATTCTTTTTCTTTCTTTCTCTCAACCTTCCCTTTATCTGCATACTTTTTTTATATCATAATCAGATTTATTTTTTTTTGTTTATGTAAGAAAGATTTCAGTTGCTACAATGATATGACCAATATATCATATCTTCACTGCTTTTTTGTATCCAGATAATGTGAAACGATGAGTTGGTTATTAGTTATATAGTTATTAGTTTACAGTAGGGGTCTGTCCATTTTTTTTGGAATTCTATCCTATAAAAAAAACCAACGAGTCGCACACTAAGCATAGCAATTATATGAAATCATCAATCAAATTTTTATTCAAACCTATAAAATTGCTTATTTTTTTGATTTAAGAGAAAAAGCATGAAAAGAAAAAGTGTTTTTTGATTCTATTTTTTTTTATCAATGGATATAGTGTAAAGAGTAAAGCCAGGGAAAGTATTCTTATTCCCAAAATATCCAAATTTTGATGCCTAATACTCCATAGACCGTTCGGACTCCATAGGAACAATAATCAATTTTAGCTCGAATGGTTTGTAGAGGAAC